GTTCCAGAAGATGTTAATGGTAAGCAAGAAGATTGTTTACGAAGAAACAACAAGAAAAATTCATATTCTGATACATAAGAGTTATATAGGAATCGAAATAGTCTTTTATTTTCTTTTTTCAAAAGAAAAATCGATTTCATTGAAGTAATAAGACTATTCCAATTCGAATAGTAGTTGAGAAAGAATCGCAATAAATGCAAAGATGGAACATCTTTGATCCGGTATTGAAGGAGTTGAACCAAGATTTCAAAATGGATAGGATAGGGTATTTCTATATGTGATAGATAATGTAAATGCAAAAATTTGTCTTCTAAAAAGGGAAATATTGAATGAATAGATCGTAAATTCTGAAACTTTGGTGTTTCTTTTTCTTTCGGACAAGATAATTCTCGTAGCGAGAATGGGATTTCTACAACGATCGCAAACCCCTCAGATAGAATCTGAGAATAAAACTCAGAATAAAAAAAATTGTTGTAATCCAACAATCGATCTTGGTTAGGATGATTAACCGAGTTAATCCAAAAATTCTGCTGATACATTCGAATAATTAAACGTTTCACAAGTAGTGAACTAAATTTCTTGTTATTACAACTAACAATTTCCACAGGTTCGGAACCTTTTAATCCATAATCATGGGCAAATGCATAAATATACTCCTGAAAGAGAAGTGGGTAAACGAAGTATTGTTGACGAGATTTCTGTTTTTCTGAATACCCTTCCAATTTTTCCATTTGTATTTCTACTTGAATCAGAAAGAAGAAGCATTTCTCGGTTTCTCAAATGATGATACATAGTGCAATATGGTCAAAACAGGGTGTTGCATTTTTTAATACAAACCCTGGAAAGAAAAGGAATCTAATCCACAGATCTTTTCCTTTTCTATCCAATTAGTTTATGTTTGTTCTAATTACAAAAGAGAACAAATCTTTTATTTTTGCAGGCCAATCGCTCTTTTGACTTTGGAATCCAGTCTCTTTATCAATATACTGCTTCTTTTACACATTCAATCCATAACATCCCTTTTCAATCTATAATCAAGAATAATTAGGATTTCTAAAAAAAAAAAAAAAGAAAAAATCAAGGGTCCGTTCATAGGAAAACCCAACCTTTCCCCGCATCAGGCACTAATCTATTTTTAACGTCTAATTAGATCGGGGAATCATTTCAATTAAGAAGTTAAGCTCGTTGCTTTTTATTTTACCAGAATTGGAGCCAGGCTCTATCCATTTATTCACTAGACCCAGAAAATAGGAATTTTTTATTCCATTCCAAAAATCAAAAATAAGAAATTGATTTTATTACGACATGCTATTTTTTCCATTCATTACCCTTGAGGATCAGTCGTGGTCTTCTAGACTCTACCAAGAGTCTGGACGAATTTGTTGCTTCATCCAAATGTGTAAAAGATCATAGTCGCACTTAAAAGCCGAGTACTCTACCATTGAGTTAGCAACCCAGATAAAATAGGATCTTAGATACGATCGAAACCCAAAAATCAATGGAATTACACCGCACGCTCCTGTCAAAACATTGAACTAGCAAAACATTAAAAGAAAGATTTTATCGCCCATTAAAAACACTCAAATGCCAAAATGAACAGGTCCGGCTAAATTTCACTAAGGTTAAAAAAGGAGCGGCCCCAATCACGATAGCAAAATTGTCATTTTTTTAGCAATTTATATTTCTTTATATAAAGAAATCTTGTATGAGAGTACATGCAAGAGGGACAACCTTATCATTTGAGCGAAGTGTAGACAGAAAAACCTAATATGGAGTGAGGATAAAGAGACCTATCTATCTACAAATTCTATTTGTTCAATAGACCTTTGTCAATGGAAATACAATGGTAAGAAAACAAATTAGATAGAAAAAGTAAATAAAATAAGGGCTTATGTTGGATTGGCACGACATAAATCCAGTCAAAAATAGGACTAAGAAAGAGGCAAATTGTGTCTAAATAATTAGACAACGAGGGATACTAGTGATCCTCTCCTACTTTTTTATTCATTTAGTTCTTCAATTAACTCAAAGTTCCTTCTTTTTCTTTAAAGAATTCTGCCTTCCTTAAAATATCATAAACAGTTCTTGTAGGTTGAGCACCCTTTTCAAGGAAATAGAGAATAGCTGGAACATTTAAACAAGTTTGATTCTTTATCGGATCATAAAAACCTACTTTTCGAAGATCTCTTCCTTCTCTTCGAGATCGAACATCAATTGCAACGATTCGATAGACAGCTTATTGGGATAGATGTAGCTAAACAATGCCCCCCCTAGAAACGTATAGGAGGTTTTCTCCTCATACGGCTCGAGAAAAAGATTCGAATTTCTGTCTATAATACAAGTAGATAGAAATTAGACTATGACTTGCATTAATTTCCTTACAGAAAAAACAAATTTCATTTATACTCATGACTCAAGTTGGTTAATTTTGACTGACAGACTTAAAAGGAAAAATCCTTCCAAATTTTTTGAGTCGTCTCTAAACTCTTTTCTTTGTCTCATCTCGAACGAATTGACTTTTATTCCTTATTCTGATCCAATTCTATTGTTGAGACAATTGAAAATCGCGTTTACTTGTTCCGGAATTCTTTATCTTTGATTTGTGAAATCCTTGGGTTTAGACATTACTTCGGGAATTCCTATTCTTTTTTCTTTCAAAAGAGTAGCAACATACCCTTTTTTTCTTATTTCCTTCGATAAAGCATTTCCCTCTTCTATAGAAATCGAATATGGGCGATTGATTCTGATAAACTTTTAATTGAAAGAGTTTTTCCAATCTTCCAAAATTGGACTTTCTTCTTATTTTAACCTTTCGATTTCTATATTAAGGATAGACTGACAAAGTTGGCCTAATTTATTAGTTTTCACTAACCCTAGATTCTTTCCCTTGATAAAAAATCAATTCTGTCCTCTCGAGCTCCATCGTGTACTATTTACTTACAAACAACCCAGCGCAAATTTGGTTCGGGACGAATAGAACAGACTATGTCGAGCCAAGAGCATTTTCATTACTATGGAAAATGATGGATAACAAAATCCACAATCGATCATGTCCTTCAAGTCGCACGTTGCTTTCTACCACATCGTTTTAAACGAAGTTTTACCATAACAAACATTCCTCTAATTTCATTGCAAAGTGGTATAGGGAATTGATCCAATATGGATGGGATCATGAATAGTCATTGGTTTAGTTTAGTTTTTTGTATACTAATTCAAACTTGCTATCTATGGAGAAATATGGATAAAAGAAATAAGTATTTATCGGGGAAGACTCCGCAAAGATCCAATTTATTTAAACCCATATTCTATCATATGAAGGAAAGGAAACATAGTTCGAAAAAGACGAATAAACAAGTTTGCTTAAGACTTATTTTTTATTGAATTTCCATCCTCAACAGAGGACTCGAGATGGTCAATCCTGAAATGAGAAGCGAAGGATCGACTCTTCTCCAACAAATAAACTATCAACCTCAAAAAAAGTTTAATTAATTTAATTACTATATTAGAATTAGATTAGCAATATATTTTTCCATAACAAAAACTATTAACTAAATAAACTATTCCAATGAAAAGATTGAAAGTTTTTTGGTAGTTATAGAATTCTCGTACTTCTTCGACTCGAATACCAAAAGAGGGAAAAAAATGAAGTAAAAAAAAAAACACATTTCGTGTAAAGTCAAATTAAGGCCTTTGCTTTTACTTATAGCATTCTTTCTTTTACCTAAAAGAAGCAACTCCAAATCAAAAATCAGGAGAAGTATGATTTTTTGAATCCATTCTATCCAACGAACAGTTCTTACCTTATCCTTACCAGAATGGATCATTCTGGATATTTAAAGAATCGCAGATCGAGATGGTTTTCGCTTAACCAAAGAGGGGCCCTTTTTACTAATAATATAATACAACAAAAATCTATCTCTATCATAAAGGGATAGGTCTCATTTTTTATACAGTGTTTTACGTCAAGTTTAAAATTTTTTCAATTAATTCGAAAGCCGAGTAGACAGAATATATGAATTTCTCTCTAATCCTCACATTCCATTGATTTAGAAATGGATATTTGCAAATCAGATAATATCTAAAATACAAAAATGGAGTTCCTATCCATAGAATAGAAACCCTTTTTCTTTTTTCGCAAGCCGATCTTGGTCAAAAGTTTTAAGACCTGTGCTGAAACTAAAAACTTCCTATTCTTTAATCTGGCCATGAAATATAGAATTAGGATACCCCCTTTATTTTCTTTTTATTTACTTACTTTAGTTCTTTAGTTCGGGAAAAATAAATAGGGGGTCCTTCTTTTCTTTCACATTAGATGTCAAATGTATCATGTAAGAATTCCCCCTTCATGGATATGGAGCATAAAGTTTATCTAAGAAGTTCGAATTTCAAAACACATATGAGTAATGAGTAGTAGTAGGGGCATATCCTGAATGTGACTGATAGACCCAATTTTTCATGAAAATAAAGATATTCAATTTGACTGGACTTGACACTTGATTATGTTTTCTGAGAAAGAAAAAGAATGCTTAGAAATGCATCTAATCTAAGAGTTCATAAGAGATAATTATTCTCTTTAATAAACTTTCTTTTGTCTCGTGTGGGGTACAATATGATTTCATCTTTCGTTTCATCAGAAAAAATCTGGGACGGAAGGATTCGAACCTCCGAGTAACGGGACCAAAACCCGCTGCCTTACCACTTGGCCACGCCCCATTTCTGGTTTTATGCGACACTAATAAACACTATTATGTTTATTTGTTATTCGTCAATCCCACTTCAATTACATAAAAAATGAGGGATACTCTCTTGCTAGGATTCTAGACATGCGGATAATATAGAATCCAAAAAATGCATTGATCATTACATGGAATTCTATTAAGATATTATATGAAAGTCGAATTTCTTCCATTCTCATTTGAGAGTGCGAATACAAGGAGGTATTTTGCGTTTGGGAAAGTCCGAAGAAAAAAGGATTTTGAACCCGCCTTTTCTTTTTTCCCTTAGAAAAATAACTCAATCAAAATCCAATTATCTACTCTACAAGAACGAAATGCTTGTTATGCCTAATATACTTAGTTTAACCTGTATCTGTTTTAATTCTGTTCTTTATCCGACTAGTTTTTTCTTCGCCAAATTGCCCGAAGCTTATGCCATTTTCAACCCAATCGTGGATTTTATGCCTGTCATACCTATACTCTTTTTTCTATTAGCCTTTGTTTGGCAAGCTGCTGTAAGTTTTCGATGAAATCTTTACTACTCTGTTCTGTCTGCCAAATTGAATGATGTATTCATTCCAAAAAAATTCTAAAAATGAATAAAAGCCGAGAAGTCTTATATTATGAACCTTCGATTCTAAAATTCTAATTCTTCTACATTGAATGTATAGCTGCAGCAATAAATTGGGATCCGCCTTTCTACCCCACCCCCTGCACCTACGTTGAGCAGGTACCTTTAGGTACCCACACAATACCTAACCTAATTTTTGATATTGATAAGAGTGCTTATTATAAATCAATTCTTGCAATTTTTTTCAAGAATTGATTTTTGCATTTTTAGGTGTAAAAATAAACAAAACCCATCCTAGTGGATCTGTGTGGTAAGGAAAAACGGGTAATCTATTCCTTAAAAAAAAATCTTGGAGATTATGTAATGCTTACTCTCAAACTTTTTGTTTATACAGTAGTGATATTCTTTGTTTCCCTCTTTATCTTTGGATTCTTATCTAATGACCCAGGACGTAATCCTGGGCGTGAGGAGTAAAAATCCAAATTTTTTTGGAATTTTTTCTTACAAATTGGATTTGTTTCGTACATTTATCTATGAGAAAATCCGGGGGTCAGAATTCCTTCCAATTCGAAAGTCCCAAATGATCCGAGGGGGCGGAAAGAGAGGGATTCGAACCCTCGGTACAAAAAAATTGTACAACGGATTAGCAATCCGCCGCTTTAGTCCACTCAGCCATCTCTCCCCGTTCCAAATCGAAAGGTTTCCGTGATATGACAGAGGCAAGAAATAACGATTGCAAAAAATCCTTCCTTTTTCTTTCAAAAGTCCATAAAAATTATATTGCCAATTCCATTTTAATTATATTCTTTTTTCTTAATGTTAATAAAAAAAATAAGAAAATTCTTGTTTTTTCTTTCTAAAATTCGATATTGGCTGAGAAACAATCAGATAGATTTTCTCTTCAGCGGGCATTTTCATATAGGACTTGTTATAATAAAACAAGCAGGTTATATAAAAAATAAAAAACTCTTTTTTCGATTATTTATAAACAAAACAAAAAGGGTTCTTATCAAACCCACCATAAAATTGGAAAGAAAGATAAAGTAAGTAGACCTGACTCCTTGAATGATGCCTCTATCCACTATTCTGATATATAAATTCGATGTAGATGAAATTGTATAAGCGGATTTTTTGTATTTCCTTAGACTTAGACCGCGCAAGGCAAGAATTTTTCGCTATTTACGATTTCATATTCTTGTTACTAGATGTTCTATAGGAATAAGAAGAAATCGCAACTCCTTTCCGCTACACATAAAAATTGATTTCGAAAGTCAATTTTTTTTTTTCAATATCTTTCTTTTTTTTTTTCAGAATCCAATTTTTGTTCTTCCACCCATGCAATAGAGAGCGAGTGGGAAAAGAGGGGTTACTTTTATTTTCATTTTTCCTTAAAAGATAGGCTTTGAAATAGGAGTCATGGAATAATGCTGAATTCAAATGTTTATTTCTATAGTATAAGAAAAACTAATCGAATCAAATTCATGGATTTACCACGACCTCGGTTGTGACCCCATAGATAAAAATAAAAAATTTCTATCTTCGAGACCTTTGAAAAAGGGCATTGAACGAGAAAGAAATCGTCCACAGATAATCAAACTATCGTATGCCTTGGAAGTGATATGAGGTGCTCGGAAATGGTTGAAGTAATTGAATAGGAGGATCACTATGACTATAGCCCTTGGTAGAGTTACTAAAGAAGAAAATGATCTATTTGATATTATGGACGACTGGTTACGAAGGGACCGTTTCGTTTTTGTAGGATGGTCCGGCCTATTGCTCTTTCCTTGTGCTTATTTCGCTTTAGGGGGTTGGTTTACAGGGACAACTTTTGTAACTTCTTGGTATACCCATGGATTGGCTAGTTCCTATTTGGAAGGTTGTAATTTCTTAACCGCGGCAGTTTCCACCCCTGCCAATAGTTTAGCACACTCTTTGTTGCTACTATGGGGCCCGGAAGCGCAAGGGGATTTTACTCGTTGGTGTCAATTAGGCGGTCTGTGGACTTTTGTCGCTCTCCATGGGGCTTTTGCACTAATAGGTTTCATGTTACGTCAATTTGAACTTGCTCGGTCTGTTCAATTGCGGCCTTATAATGCAATTTCATTCTCTGCTCCAATCGCTGTTTTTGTTTCCGTATTCCTTATTTATCCACTGGGGCAATCTGGTTGGTTCTTTGCGCCGAGTTTTGGCGTAGCAGCGATATTTCGATTCATC